ACTCCCGGCGGATGGCCAGTGACCCAAGTAAACGAAAGAATCGGTTAAATTTTTCATATACTCTCCTCTTCTAGCTAAACTATAAAAAAAGAACTCTGTCCCTTTTTTTTTATTCTTTTGATTTTCAATAAAACGAAAATTTCATTTAATAATTTAAAATTTAATTTACCTATTTGGATATTTATAAACAGAATCAAAAACCTATTCTATTTACAAATGTATTTTCCAAAATTTTTCATTTTCAATAATAATAATGAAACTTATTAGAATTAAGCTAGAATTTGAGACCAAGTTTTATGGCAATTTTAAAAAACCTAAACCTCCTTTTTTCACAACAGTCCTTAAAAAAAAAGTTTCCATTAAACTCAAAGAATAAGGGGAAGGAAGAACGCGAATCGATGTGCTAATTCCCCATCCTCAAATTAGTCCTTCCCAAGGATTGTTGTCTCAATGAATAATTGTAGGAGTGAAATCTTGATAGAATTAAAAAAACTAAAAAAAAAAAAAAAAATAATAAGAATTTTCTGATTTCTAGGATTAAACAAAAGGATTCGCAAATAAAAGCGCTAATGCTACAACCAGGCCATAAATTGTTAAAGCTTCCATAAAAGCCAAACTAAGCAATAAAGTACCTCGGATTTTGCCTTCTGCCTCAGGTTGTCTCGCGATACCTTCGACAGCTTGACCCGCAGCTGTACCTTGACCAACTCCAGGTCCAATAGAAGCAAGCCCAACAGCCAACCCAGCAGCAATAACCGAAGCAGCAGAAATCAGTGGATTCATGATAAGTTCCTCACACCAAAATAAAGAAATAGTTAATGATACAATCATCCAATGACTTAGCGATGACTTAATTATAATTAAGTCATCGCTAAGATTCATCCAGCCAAAAAAACCAAAAACTTTAATTGAAATAATATAATGATATTATATTATTGAATCATAAGAATTACTTTGATATTAGTTCCTATCTTTGAATTCTTCGTTCGTTTTTTTATCGTTTTTTTTTCAGCCAATTCACGGATAAAAAGGAAGAACTTCTAATCGAACTTCACAAAAGTAGTGGGGCAGATTATCTAGATCTTTTACTCATATATACCTAGTCAATATCAAATATCACATATACAAGTGTTTCTTACATAACGTAAACCAACTATTATATAATTGGGCTAACCTAAAAACGAATATTTGAAAAAAAAATAGTTAATGATGACCCTCCATAGATTCACCTATATAAGCCGCAGCTAAAGTGGCAAAAATGAGAGCTTGAATCCCGCTTGTAAATAAGCCAAGGAACATGACAGGTATAGGAACCACTAAAGGTACTAAAGAAACAAGAACAACAACTACTAATTCATCGGCTAATATATTTCCGAAAAGTCGAAAACTAAGTGATAGGGGTTTTGTAAAATCTTCTAAGATGTTAATGGGTAAAAGAATTGGAGTTGGTTGAATGTATTTACTGAAATACCCTAATCCTTTTTTGCTAAGACCCGCATAAAAATATGCTGCTGATGTGAGTAAAGCTAAAGCAACCGTCGTATTTATATCATTCGTTGGTGCTGCTAACTCCCCTTGAGGTAACTGGATAATTTTCCACGGTAAAAGGGCTCCTGACCAGTTAGAAACAAAAATAAATAAAAACAGGGTTCCAATAAAGGGAACCCATGGACCGTATTCTTCTCCAATCTGGGTTTGACTCACGTCTCGAATGAATTCGAGGACAAATTCAAAGAAATTTTGGCCGTCAGTTGGAATGGTTTGTGGATTGCGAACCGCTAGAACTGCGGAACCTAATAAGATAGCAATTACAACCCAAGAAGTAATAAGGACTTGCGCATGGACTTGGAACCCCCCTATTTGCCAATAGAAATGTTGGCCTACTTCTACACCCGATATCTCATATAACCCTTCTTTTATTAGTGTGTTGATGGACCATAATAAAACATTCATATTGCCCTCTGACAGAAATACGAACTTTCAATTATTTTGATTCAAGATCCCCCTTTTTTTTTACTTAATTTACTTGAATTTTATATTTTCGTTTTGGATACCAACTAAACTAATCACACAGTATCCCCAGTTTTTTTCTCTTTTTCTTTTGTACGATTCAGGAGTAGTAACCGATTTGATAAATCGAAATACAGAAAACCCCTCCCTAAAAAAAAAATTGATTTATTTATCTTATTATTAATCAAGAATTTTGTATATAGCTAGAACGACCCTCACAAATTGCGAATACTAATTTGTTAAGAATGAATCGAATTGAAGCTATAGCGTCATCATTTGCTGGAATAGAAATATCCGCGAGATCAGGATTACAATTTGTATCGATTAAAGAAATGGTTGAAATTCCCAAAGTTATACATTCTCTAAGCGCCGTATATTCTTCTTGCTGACCAATGATGATTACAATATCAGGTAATCCCGTCATATATTTAATCCCGCTTAGGTATGTTTCCAAGCGAGATAATTGTCTCTTCAACACAGCTGCATCCCT